CAGGTTTATATAAAAGAAATGCGATAAATATTCCAAAAGAGGCTATACTGACGGAAAAAGTTGAATTTATAACAAATTCATACCAATCCATAGAATTAGAAAAACTTTTATGTAAATGATTTATAGATGAATTTAACCATTTGGATAATATATTTAAATCGTTTCCTTGTTGATTGAAGGGAATCCCGATGACTCCAACAAAAAGCGTAAATAAAACCAATAGAAGCAGCGGAAATAACATAGTATTGTCTACTTCATAAGGATAGGATAAAGCCTTTGTCCTATCAAAATGTATAATATTCATAAAGGGTCGAGTTACATTATCATTAATTCGACATGTGTTTGTCGACAGAAACGAAGTACCAGCATTATTATTGATTGGTAATAAAGTTAATAAACTCCGTTGTTGTTTTTTCGTTTTTGGGCTTTCTTTACCCCATAAAGATATAGAATAGGAAAAACTACTTGTTTTGCCACTATACTTTTGAAAGTTACTGTTTAAATGTCCTTCAAAAGTTAGTAAATAGATTCGAAACATATAAAATGCAGTTAATCCTGCCGTAGAGCAAGCTAATATTCCAACAATCTGTGAATACAACCAACTATCATTAAGAATTTCGTCTTTGGACCAAAAACAAGCAAGAGGTGGAATACCACACAGCGAAAGTGTACCTAAAAAAAAAGAAGTTTTTGTAATTGGGACATATTTTACTAAACCGCCCATAAGAACCATATTTTGACTTTTATTTGGAGAATATCCAACAATAGGTTCCATTGAATGAATAATGGATCCAGATCCTAAAAACAATAATGCTTTTGAATAAGCATGAGTAATCAAATGAAACAAAGCCGTTTGATAAGACCCCATACCTAAAGCTAACATCATATATCCCAATTGAGACATTGTAGAATAGGCTAAACTTCGTTTAATATCATTTTGAGCAAGAGCTAAAGTCGCTCCTAATAGTAGTGTTATTAGACTTAGAAAAGATATGAAATTCATTATGTAAGGTATGACTATGAAAAGGGGAAAAAGACGAGCTACAAGAAAAATTCCCGCTGCCACCATAGTAGCAGCATGGATAAGAGCTGAAATCGGAGTAGGGCCCTCCATAGCATCGGGTAACCATACATGAAGGGGAAATTGAGCCGATTTAGCAACTGCACCAGAAAATAATAAGAAGACACAGAAAGTTCCAAATAAAAAATGGGCTTCATTAGTAGAAATTAAGTTATTGAATATTTCGAACAAGTCTCGAAATTCGAAACTACCTGTTAGCCAATAAAGACCTAAAATTCCTAATAATAAACCAAAATCCCCAATACGATTCGTCACAAATGCTTTTTGGCAAGCATTTGCGGCAAGGGGTCGTGTGAACCAAAAACCTATTAATAGATAAGAGCACATTCCAACCAATTCCCAAAAAAAATAAATTTGTATCAAATTAGAACTGGTAACTAATCCCAACATAGATGCATTGAAAAAACTCATATAAGCAAAAAATCTCAAGTATCCGTGATCATGAAACATATAATTGTCACTATAAATAAGAACTAGAACTCCAATAGTAGTTATTAATATTGACATAATAGAAGTAAGTGGATCGATCAAATAGCCAAACTCTAAAGACAAATCATTATTGATAGTCCAAGACGATATATATTGATAAATAGAACTCCTATTTATTAGTTGAATAGATAGATCGGCTGACACAACCATAACTAGACTTAACAAGAAAACACTATGAAAAGACCACATACGTCGAAGATTTTTTGTTGCCGTCGGAAAAAAGATAAGCCCTAGTCCTATTCCCATAGGAACTGGAAGTGGAAGAAGAGGTATGATCCATGCATATTGATATGTATGTTCCATAAAAAAAAATTCTTTTAAAATTGTTTCTAATTCACCAGATCCTATCTAATTGTAAAAAAACAAAAATAAAAAAAAAAAAGATAGGTAAGAACTACAAAATTCTTATTATGAATTATTCGCATTGTTTCTTCAATATTCAATACGTCAAATATTAAAATCAAGAAATAAAAATTGGTCAAATAACATAAGGAACTTATTTGTAAAACTGGAGGAATACGTACTGTTTTAATTAAATAAAAAACAAATAAAAATAAAAAAATTGGGTAAAGTTTGTCCTTGAACTAGGCTAATTTTTATTAATAGAAAATTGTATAAGTATAATTTATTAGGAGGTCACAGTTTGGTTTAGAAATTGTTCGATTAATTTGATTCCCGGTATAACTGACTAAAAAACTGAGCTAAAAAACGTGTAAACTTTTTTTTTTTTCATTTTAGTAACTAAAACCTACCTTTTCACCTATTCATTTTTCGTCTTAGCAGCATTTTCTGCAATTTTCAGATACCTATTATTTTTTTGTTTGAGATTAGTAGGGTATCATATATGGCGAGATAGATAATGAAGAAGAATTTGTTTTGAGCAAGAGATGTCTTTCACATCCAACGATATTATTGCAAAAACTCTTCAATTTTGAATGGCCGTTCCAAAAAAGCGTACTTCTCTGGCAAAAAAGCGTATTCATAAAAGTTTGTGGAAACGAAAGGGATATTGGTCAGCATTAAAAGCCTTTTCATTAGCTAAATCCCTTTCAACTGGTAATTCAAAAAGTTTTTTTGTACCAATACCTAAATCATAAAAAGATTCAAATAATCGAAATCAGGCAAAGCAAATGTTAATTTAGTGTAGAATATTAGTATAAAATTATTATTATCTAATGTAATACCTAATAAAACATACATAGAACTTTTTGACTATTCTATATGGTATAAAAAATCCTAAAAGCCATATTTTGTTGCGAACTAAAAACTCCCACTAGATAGAAGGTTTCAACTCGGTTATTTTGAGTCGGTTTTATCATTTCCAAGGTGGGAGTTTTTAGTTCAGGTTGGATATTTTTTGAGGGCTTTATATTTTATAAATATAACAATGGAAAACATAAAAGATCGGAAAAAACCTCACTATTAAGTTCAATAATTTGGACATTTACTAACAACAGTTTAGAGTATTTAATTAACTCAGTAAATCTCGACACTATTATAATAATAGCTTATTATCATTTTAAGTAAGCCGCTATGGTGAAATTGGTAGACACGCTGCTCTTAGGAAGCAGTGCTTGAGCATCTCGGTTCGAATCCGAGTGGCGGCATATTCTCTTCTAAAAGAGATACAATAAGTCCTATAATGAATTCAATTCCGATACCCTTATTTTTAAAATTGATATGATATTTTTTACTGTAGAACATATATTAACTCATATTTCTTTTTCCCTTGTTTCCATTGTAATTACAATTTATTTGATAAGCTTAGTTGTCGATGAAATAATAGGACTCTCAAATTCGTCTGAAAGAGGTCTAATAGCGATTTTTTTCTGTCTAACAGGCTTCTTACTTATTCGTTGGATTTATTCACAACATTTTCCATTACGTGATTTATGTGAATCATTAATTTTCCTTGCGTGGAGTTTCTCGATTATTCATATGTTTCCATATTTAAAAAATAAAAAATTACGCGTAATAACTGCACCGAGTGCTATTTTTACTCAAGCATTTGCAACTTGGAGTCTCTTAACTAAACTGCATCAATCCACAGTATTAGTGCCTGCTCTTCAATCCCAGTGGTTAATGATGCATGTAAGTATGATGTTATTGGGTTATGCAGCTCTTTTATGCGGATCACTATTATCCGTATCTCTTCTAGTCGTTACATTTCGAAAAGATATCCAAATTTTTACTAACAGCCATTTTTTTTTTACTGAGTTATTTTACTTTGATCAGATCCAATACATGAATAAAAGAAGGAATATTTTACAAAGCACCTCGGTTAATTCTGCTAAAAATTATTATCGATCCCAATTGATTCAACAATTGGATCATTGGAGTTATCGTGTTATTAGTCTAGGGTTCCTCTTTTTAACTATAGGGATTCTTTCCGGAGCCGTTTGGGCTAATGAGGCTTGGGGATCATATTGGAATTGGGACCCAAAAGAAACGTGGGCCTTTATTACGTGGACTATATTCGCGATTTATTTACATACTCGAACAAATACAAATATAAAAGTAGCAAAGTCTGCAATTGTAGCTTCTATAGGCTTTATTATAATTTGGATATGCTATTTTGGGGTCAATCTGTTAGGAATAGGGCTACATAGTTATGGTTCATTTCAATTAACATCTACTTGAATAAAAAAGGTCTACCGATTCGAGATATAAAATGGAGTAGATAAAAAAATATCAGAAAGACATCTTAGTTGAAATCGTCACGAGCCATTTGAATCAAGTATTCTATTGATTCAAATGGCTCGTCACAAAAGCCAAATATAAACAGTTTCAATTAGGTTTCTATTACTGAGTTAAAGTTAAAAGTCAACAGTGAATTTTTTTTTATCGTATAACGCACAATAAAATATATATATTTTTTACAAAACTTATCTATAAAAATATTTCCATAAAATACTTTGAACCTTATCAACTGATAATGAAAAAACGAAATCCGGGTAAATACCAATACCTATTATAGGTAAAAAGATAAAAATGGAAACAAATAATTCTCGTGGTCCCGCATCAAAAAAATATGAATTTGGAACATTAAATAGCTTGTATCCATAGAACATCTGACGTAACATAGATAATAAATAAATAGGAGTTAATATCATCCCTATTGCCATTACACAAGTAATTAGTATTTTTGTCATTAAAAGATATTTTTGACTAGTAATTAGTCCAAAAAAGACTATTAATTCCGCAACAAAACCACTCATGCCCGGTAATGCAAGTGAAGCCATTGATAATATACTGAACATCGTGAATATTTTGGGCAGTAAGATAGCTATCCCACCCATTTCATCGAGATAAACAACACGTATTCGATCATAACTCGTTCCTGCCAAGAAAAAAAGCCCAGCACCAATAAAACCATGAGAGATTATTTGTAAAAGAGCTCCATTAAGGCCCGTATCAGTAATAGAAGCGAGTCCGATAATTATGAAACCCATATGTGATACAGAAGAATAGGCTATTCGTTTTTTTAAATTCCGTTGGCTAAAAGATGTTAAAGCTGCATAGATTATTTGGAGCGTACCTATTATTATTAACCATGGAGAAAATATCGAATGAGCGCGGGGTAATAATTCCATATTGATCCGAACCAACCCATATGCCCCCATTTTTAATAAAATTCCAGCTAACAGCATACAAGTACTGTAATGTGCTTCCCCGTGGGTATCTGGTAACCAGGTATGTAAGGGTAGAATCGGTAATTTGACAGCAAAAGCAATAAGAAATAAAATATAGAATATTATTTCCAATGTCACAGGATAGGATTGATTAGCTAATATTTCAAAATTTAATGTTGGTTCCGTGGAACCATATAAACCAATACCCAGAACTCCCATTAACAGAAAAATGGAACCTCCCGCAGTGTACAAAATAAATTTGGTAGCTGAGTATAGACGTTTCTTTCCTCCCCATAATGATACAAGTAAATAAACCGGAATTAATTCTAACTCCCACATAATGAAAAAAAGTAAAAGGTCTCGGGAAGAAAATGATCCTATTTGGCCACTATACATTGCTAACATCAAGAAATGGAAAAATCGTGAATCGCGAGTAACAGGCCAAGCCGCTAAAGTAGCTAAAGTTGTAATAAATCCTGTTAATAAAATGGGTCCTATAGAAAGTCCATCTATTCCTAATCTCCAGTAAAAAGAAAAAAAACGTATCCATTTATACTCCTCTTCCAGTTGTATTAAAGGGTCGTCGAATCGGAAATGATAACGGAATGCATAAGTCATTAGAAGGAGCTCTAAGATACATATACATATAGTGTACCACCTTATTATTTTATTTCCTTTTTGAGGGAGAAAGAAAATTAAAGAACCAGCAGATATTGGAAAAGTTACAATTAGTGTTAACCAAGGAAAAAAGTTCATGGTAAATATAAGATACATTTAGACCGACAAAAACCCGTGCTTAAAATAATATATATTTCTTTTTTTTTTTAGTACGGGTTTTTGTCGGTAAAAAAATGGATTAGTGCTTTTTTTGAAAACGTATCAATACGCTAGACCCATGCTACGAGTTGTTTCATGCCATAAATAAACCCGAACACTCAAGAAATCCGTTGGACAAGCAGATTCACATCGTTTACAACCAACACAGTCTTCTGTTCTTGGAGCAGATGCTATTTGTTTAGCTTTACACCCGTCCCAGGGTATCATTTCTAATACATCTGTGGGGCAGGCTCGAACACATTGAGTACATCCTATACATGTATCATAAATTTTTACTGAATGTGACATTGAATCTCTAAATTTTTGAACGTCATAAATTTTCAATCTAATAAACTTGTACATGAATCATGTATTTAGCTATCAGATGAATCAATGATTTACCAAAATTTTGATACAAAAATGATTTATGAATCAGCTTATGCGAAAGAGTCAAGATACTTTTATTTAGTACATCTTCGTAAATAGAGATATGAATCCATATTTAATATCATACATACTAATTGGGCTTACTGAATAATAATTTTTTTATTTTAAAAGATTCACTTTTTCAAATGTATATTATTTATTCAACAAATTTGATTGATTAGTGCGAGTTGATTTTCTATTACGATAAATTGACGAAATAATTGCTAGTCCAATAGCTGCTTCAGCGGCTGCAATCGCTATGACAAAAATTGAGAAAATATCTCCTACTAATTGACGGCTATCAAAAAAATCCGAAAATGTTACGAAGTTTATATTAACTGCATTTAAGATAAGTTCAAGACACATAAGGGCTCTAACCATATTTCGGCTCGTGATCAATCCATAGATACCGATAGAAAATAAATAGGCACTCAAAACAAGTACATATTCGAGCATCATTGATCAACTCCTTATCAATCTTGATTCATTTCAATATGAATAACAACTCAACTTATTCTATTGACTAGAATCGAAAAAGCAAAGAACAAGTACAAAGACCTATAGTGCTAATATTAAGAATAGGTACTAGATTAAATTAAAAGGATTTCTTATCTATGAACGTTTGAAAGCTTTATTATTGACGAGCTACCGCAATTGCCCCTATCAAAGCAACTAAAAGAATTATTGAAATAAGTTCAAATGGAAGAAAAAAATCTGTTGATAAATGAATCCCAATTTGTTGACTATTACTGATCAAATCTTGTTCTACGATATGATTAGATCTTGTAGTCCAAATAATCCCGTACCATGATGTATCTGGAATAGTAGTAATTAGTGAAACAAAAATACTTGTACAAACTACTGAAGTAACTCCATCTCCAACAGTCCAAAACCGGAAATCTTTGTAATATTCTGAACCATTAATAAACATCACAGCAAATATGATTAAAACATTTATAGCTCCCACATAAATAAGAAGTTGGGCAGCGGCTACAAAATGGGAATTTGATAAAATATAGAATAAGGATATACAAACAAGAACTAATCCTAATGAAAAGGCGGAATAAATTGTATTAGTAAATAATACTACTCCTAGCCCTCCTAATATAAGACCTAATCCTAGAAAGATTAACAAAAAATCATGTATTGGTCCCGGTAAATCCATTATATATAATATAAAATAAAAAAAAAATAGAAATGTCTGATGACCTTATTGATCAGACCAGAAAAAGTAAAATTATCCGGGATATTTTTAATTGAAAGAATAGATGTCTATTGATATAGGGCCGATAATTGGGCCAATCTCATTTTTCAACTTGGCAGTTCAAAAAGAATTCTTTTAGTTTAGATCAAAAGAGTACAGTCGGAATTCTCATTTTTTTTTTCTAAAACTAAAACAGGATTTAGCTATTTTTTATTTGGAGGCGTATTCAAAATTGTTCGAATTGTGTAATCGTCAATTAATGCCAATGGTAAACGACCTAAAGCAATTTGATTATAATTCAATTCGTGACGATCATAGGTAGAAAGCTCATATTCTTCAGTCATTGATAAACAATTTGTGGGGCAATACTCAACGCAATTACCACAAAATATACATATTCCAAAATCTATACTGTAATTAAGCAATTGCTTTTTTCGGATCCTAGTTTGTAGTTTCCAATCAACAACAGGTAAATTGATAGGGCATACGCGAACACATACTTCACAAGCAATACATTTATCAAATTCAAAATGAATTCGACCGCGGAAACGTTCTGATGGAATCAATTTTTCATAAGGATATTGAATCGTTATAGGTAAACGATTTGCGTGGGATAAAGTAATCATAAAACCTTGACCGATGTACCTTGCAGCTCGTACTGTTTGTTGACCATAATCAATGAACCCAGTTACCATAGGGAACATATCGTGAATAGTTATGAATAATTTGATGATTGTTTCCTTTTCTTGTTTGAGATAAGTCTAAGTATAGACTCGCCTAGTTAGAGTGAAAGAAGTTGGAACGAGGTTGTTAATAATAAATTACCGAGAGAAATAGGCAAAAGAAATTTCCATCCAAGATTTAATAATTGGTCCATTCTGAGCCGAGGTAAAGTCCATCTTGTTGTAATAGGAATGAACAAAAACAAATAAGTTTTAACTAATGTAATCAAAATACTAATGATTGTTCCAAAGCCACCACCTGCTTTTTCAAAAAGTTCAGGACTTAATATATATGGAATAGAGAAATTCCAACCGCCCAAGTAAAGAATGATTACAAAAAATGAAGAAACTAATAAATTTAGATAGGATGCAACAAAAAATAAACCAAATTTAATACCGGAATATTCTGTTTGATAACCTGCTACTAATTCTTCTTCTGCTTCTGGTAAATCGAAGGGTAACCTCTCACATTCTGCTAGGGATGAAATTAGAAAAACGATAAATCCTATCGGTTGACGCCACAAATTCCATCCCCAAAACCCATATTTTGACTGTGCTTCAACTATATCAACTGTACTTGAACTATTAGATAATCATAGTCAGTGATAACATTACTGTTATTATTGCTATTACAGAACCGTACATGAGATTTTCACCTCATACGGCTCCTCGAGGAGCCTAAATAAATTTAAGGACTAGGTTAGTATTATTTAACGTGATATACTTGTATGCTAGATAAAGTCAAAATATATTCAAAAGCCCCGAATTAGTCCAATGTAATTCCGTCTGCTATACAGAAAATTTTTCTGAATTAATCTCATCCTTTACTTTCATTTTTAAATTTCAATATTTTTTGAGTAATAACTTAATCCGTCAATAAAATACCCCTTTTAGCAATATTTAGCAATATATATATAAATATTTCAACCCAGCATTTTCGATTACGAAAAAATTACATAATTAAATCTTAAAAAAGATCGCTTTTTTTTTATTGGAATTGCATTCTTTCTATTTTGTTCGCTCCTATTCTTCTTTTTCTTCTTTCTCAAGTCAAGGAAAGGGGTTGAAAAAGGATTCTTTCGTTCCTGATAGTTTTTTTTTCAGTGGATAGGGACATACTCTGGATCGGAATCGTGGGAAGTATTACCGGATCATTTCTACCAACTTAAAGCCCCAATGAGTGTTCCTTATTATGCCTAACTGTTTTTTTGTATAATTTGCATAATCTCTATTACTAATCCTTTGTGTACCTTTGTATTTCTAACCATCCACTCAGTTTTTATCAACTCACTTTGATGATAATACATACAAACGATAGTGAAAAACTCATAAAGTTGGTTGTTGTTTTAAACCCGCTTCAAGTCAGGATGATCAATCAACCTATCTTGGGATAAACATTGTGAATTGTTTATATTTGCTTCCGTTTACTCCTTATACATAGGAAATGAGGCTGACGTTTTTTACTGCAAATTTCTAAGCTGTTTTTTTTTTTCACTCATAGAACTATCTGATTGTGTTCATCAGTTGGGTTAATGAACAAAAACATGAATCGATTTCTTTCCAACGAAAAGAAAAATAGGGAAAATGCTTTAACGACTCGCACGTAGAGATATTGATAACACGCATAGAGTTAATGGTATTTCATAACTAATCGATTGAGCAGCAGCCCGTAAACCACCTAAAAAAGAATATTTATTATTTGATCCATATCCTGACATAAGAAGTCCAATCGGAGAAATACTTGAAATAGCAATCCATAAAAAAACACCGATATTGAGATCGGCTAGAACAAGATGATAGCCAAAAGGAATTACTAAATAACTTAATAAAATTGATATGACTGCTATGGCTGGTCCGATATTGAATAAATAAATATCGCCTCTCGATGGAAGAAGGTTTTCTTTAAAAAGAAGTTTTGTACCATCTGATAAAGCTTGAAGAATTCCAAAAGGTCCAGCATATTCCGGTCCAATACGTTGTTGTAACCCCGCCGCTATTTCTCTTTCTAACCACACAATTACTAGTACACCTATTGTGATTCCCACTATAACAGTCAAAATCGGGATAAGCATCCATATGATCTCATACACCTCGTTTAAGGATTCCCATTTTGAAAACCCAGTGATAGCTTGTACTTCTGTTGTATCAATTATCATTTCAACGATCAACTTCTCCCATAATGATATCTATACTACCTAGTATTGTCATAATATCAGCCAATTTCATTCTTTTAACTAACTGAGGAAGAATTTGCAAATTGATAAAACCCGGCGGGCGAATTTTCCATCTCCAAGGAAATATTTTCCCGTCGCCTAGTAGAAAAATTCCCAATTCGCCCTTTGGTGCTTCGATTCGTGCATAAAGTTCTTGTTTCGACAATTCAAAAGTAGGAGAGGTTTTTTTACTAATGAATCGATATTCAAAATCATTCCATTGGGAATCGCGTACTTTATCAAAACATCGTATTTCTAAGTTTTCATAAGGTCCTCCTGGAATTCCTTCCAAAGCTTGTTGAATAATTTTGATCGATTCCTCAATTTCATTGATCCTTACTAAATAACGAGCTAACGAATCTCCTTCTTTTTGCCATTGGACTTCCCAATCAAATTCGTCATAACATTCATAATGATCAACTTTACGAAGATCCCATTCTATTCCGGAAGCTCGCAGCATTGGGCCCGACAAACCCCAATTTAATGCATCTTCTCCACTCACAATTCCTACTCCCTCAACACGTTCTAAAAAAATGGGATTGCGTGTAATAAGTTTTTGATATTCCGCAATTCCAGTTAAAAAATAGTCACAAAAATCACTGCATTTATCTATCCACCCATACGGTAAATCAGCGGCAACTCCTCCGATACGAAAAAAATTATGCATTAATCTCATACCGGTAGCAGCTTCGAACAGATCATAGACTAATTCTCGTTCCCGGAAAATGTAAAAGAAGGGAGTTTGTGCACCAATATCTGCCATAAAAGGGCCAAGCCATAATAAATGAGAAGCTATACGACTTAATTCTAACATAATTACTCTTATATAACTGGCCCGTTTAGGTACTTGAATATTTCCTAGCTGTTCTGGTGCATTTACGGTTATGGCCTCGGTGAACATAGTAGCTAAATAATCCCACCGAGTTACATAAGGTAAATATTGTATAATTGTTCTATTTTCTGCAATTTTTTCCATCCCTCTGTGTAAATACCCCAATATTGGTTCACAGTCAACAACATCTTCACCATCTAGAGTAATGATGAGTCGAAGAACGCCGTGCATTGATGGGTGGTGAGGGCCCATATTTACTACCATAAGCTCATTTCTTATAATTGGTACAGTCATAGGTTGTTCCTTGATTCAGTTTTCTAGGAATTGCCGAAAACAAAAAAATTAATGTAAGTTCTTTAAATTAACGAATTTTAGGTTCCCGAATATCGAGTCGATCAATTAATTCTTTATAACGTATTCCATTTTTTTTTGACAAATAAGCCAGCAGGCGTTGACGTTTTCCCAGAATTTTCTTTAGACCTCTCTGAGATAAATAATCTTTTCTGTGCAATTCCAAATGGGAAGTAAGTCTTCGGATTTGCTGAGTGAAATTAACTACTTGAAATTCAACGGATCCCTTGGTTTCATCTTTTTTTTCTTGTTTTTGGGAAATAACTGAGTAAACGGAATTCTTTAGCATAAAAGAAAATTTTCTCCAACTTTTTTAAAATATGAATTTTATAGATCAGTAATAATAATGTTGGACATTTTAATTTTAATCTGGTATATTTTTTTTCATTATGGGTTTTTAGTTTTATTAAAATTTTGAAAATAAAATACAAATAATTTTTACTCCACCTCCGTTTGGTATTTGATTCATTCTATAGAAAAATACCCTATCATGCGTTTGATACATTTAGAATTGCGGATACATCTGTAGTCTTAACATACTGAAAAAACTTCCAGTATTGGTATTAAACCAATAACGATTCATACAAAATAAATCCTCTAATTGACAAGTTGGCCAAAGAAAAAACTTTAATCTATCAAGATGGTTGCTTTCAACCAAAACTTGACCATAAATTTTTACATTTTTTCTATTGCCGAATACCAGATTTAGATCTATACCTTTAATTTTTTTTGAATTGAACGAAATTATAATTCTTAACTCTTTTCGACGTCGCGGCGATAAAATAGTTTCAAGAACAAGCAAACTATAATTTTTTCTGTCTAGATTTCCAAATATTTTTTGTTCTTGGGCAAGGGATTTTTCAAAATTCATTTTTTCTGGATACCTTGGATTAATTTGATAATTATTCTTCTGAACTAATGAAATCCGTATGGTTTGATACATAAGAAATTGTCCAGTATTTTTTATAGACATACGAACGGGTTCAATAAAGAATATTCCCCTTTCCATCCATTCTGTAACATACTTATGACTTGGCATTATATCTAGATTTATTGTTCCTCTTTGAATAGCGGATAGAGCACTTTCTCTTGGATTTCGCAAGCTAAGCAGGAGACAATATACTTTGATATTTTTCATTAGTGTTAAATTGAAAAAAAAAGACCATCTCAATTGAACAAGTAAATGACTTGTTAGTAAAAAATCAAGATCTTCTTCTGTATTGGTTTCGTTTATACGTTTTTTTCTGTCTGATTTCACATTATAGACGAAAAAATCACCCCAGTCTGAAATCTTTTTTTCTTGGTTTAAGAGAACGGATATAAGAGTCCATTTTTTCTTTAGAGTGATATTTTTTTTCTCACTCAAACGTTTCTTTTCATTCAAATTGAAAAGAAGTGATTTGATTGGTATGATCCATCGTTTTAGTTTATATACATTATAAAGGAGTATCAATTCTGGTAAGAACCAAAGTTCTTCATTCAAAATAGGAAATTCTTCATTCATTTCCAGCCAATTGAAAAAGTTTTGAATCCTTTGGGTTAGTTTGGTGAGTTGTCAACTCAATAAGACCCCTCTTATTGAGTTGTTCAATTAGTGAATAATTACGTAGTTTAGTCTTGGTCTGGATCCAGGCTTCAATATCTACCCTTTTTCTAAGACACAAATGGAAAATTCTGTAATAAAAAAAAGATTTATCCATATCTGTAATCACTTTTTCGCCTAAAGAATTGTTATCTCCGAGGGTATAATTTTTTTTTTTTTTTTTTTGTAATTATAGGATATTTTTTGATTGTTGTTTACTTGTGATGGTAAAACAAAAATATCTGAACTAATAGATTTATATGATAAGAGATCATTGCGATAATTTTTTTGGAAATTTCCTTTGTAATTTGATAATGAGTTTAATCCATAATCAGTAATTTGCTTTTCAGAACGAATTAACCCATCTTTTTCATATAAATCCCATTTTGATAAATCTGTTTTTTCATTTTGTCTTATAGAATGGCGATTCTCGTTTTTTTTCCATTTTTTCAGTCCCAATCCCGACCATCTAATATGAGATATCTTAGATTGATAATGATTCTGTAACCAGACTTTCCATTGAGTTATTCCCGAAGTAAGAAGTCTATTATCTGTTAATTCCAAATCCAAGATTCCTTGTATTCCAAAATTCTCCTTTAGTTTATCGGTAGGAAAAAAAGCTATTTCATGATATTGAAGGGCAGATCTTAATTTTAAGTGGTATAAGTTCAAAATGCGCTTTTGTGCTAATTTATACCCTACATATGCTTGTGATAAAGAGGATAAGTCCAAAAATAATTTGAAATTTTTATTACTAATATGAAAAGAGGACTGGCTAAAGTTTCTAAATTCAATTTTTGTTTTTTTTTTGTTTGCTTCATTATTGTAATTGGACTTATCCATTTTGTTTTTTTGTGATTCAAAATCAACAACAAGTTGTCCTTTGATCCTTATTAGATTAATGAATAGGAGGATATAAATGTATATTCGTACAATACAAAATTGTATAAAATACTGCGAGTTAAATATTAATTGAGAAATGCATGTTATTTTGAGAAATGCATGTTTTTATTTTTTTTAATTCTAATCTTGTTACGGCATGCCTTTGTTTGTTAACCCTATTATTAGGAGGTCGAAAAGATTTTTTCTTCTCATTTATTCTTTTTTCTAATTGATTTCGGATTGTGCTTGTTCTAATAGTTATATCTTGCATTTTTTTTTCTGTTAACGAATGTTTTGTCCAATTTTTAGATCGAGTTGGAATGGGCGATTCGCTAATTATCTGATTGTTTTTTAGCAAAGCTTTTTCCTTTTTGGTTTCATCCCATTTATCTAGTTCGCTCAATCCAAATAAAAGAATTCCCTTTTTTTTTGAGGGGCTGGTTATTAGTTTTGTTAGAACTAGACTACTTTTATTAATCCAGTTTTTTATTTCTTTTAATAGTTTAAAAATTAAAAAACAATTTGTTTTCAATTTTATCATTTTTTTTATAAGTTCTTTAAAAATAGGTACAAAAAAAGAAGGTTGTTTTTGGGGGGAACCAAAAGGCTGTTTGGTTGGCCTCCCCCACACAGTTAAAAAACGATATTTTTGTTCTTTTTTTTTCAATTGATCCATTTGAAGGAATTCGGATTTTGGTCTATGCCAAGGTTTCAGATAGAAAGGAAATAGGATCTTTATCTGAATACCTTCACTTAACCAGTTTTTTGGC